CAGATTGGGTACCAAAAAAATAAATGGATTCAGGATGAAATCCGCTCTTTATGAATGAGATAAAGACAGAATAATCAGGAGCAGTATAGAATTTCCTTTTTTTAGCACACTTTAATGTTCAAAAAAGAATTCGCGGATTCTTTTTGGTAGTAGAATTTATAGATAGAATACGATTGAATTGCGTAACGTAATAGTAATAGGAGTAGTATTTATTAAGTACATGCCGATATACCTATCCGCATATTGCATCTTTTATCGTAATTTTACTTGTGGCAACAGAAGTCAGGTCGCACTATATCATAATTCCTATTTTCTATTCAAAATATTCAATGAAAAATTTAAGCACGATAATTCTCTATAGGGATATGTACATAAGAGAAAGACCCAATTCGGTATCCGTGTAACAATTTCTGTTCTGGGGTTTACATATACACATATATTTTGTTATAATTGAAATTGAAAAGGATTGATTATTGAAAATAATTGATACTGATTAGTCGTAAATCAATTTGATTTTGTTATACCATTAAAGAAACACAATTTGAGATACAAATTTAAGAACCGTTTACTAATTCTAAAGTAAAATTCACTAATTCTAAAGTAAAAATAGTTAATGGTTCCAATTTGCCCTGAATTTTTCGGTCTGTGACCGGAAATCTATTTTTTCTCTTTTCAATAGAAGGAGAAGGGAAGTTTTTAAGCAGTGTGTCTTTTGAGATACAATCAATCGAAGAGAATAATCTAAACTGGATCCAATAAAAAATAGGGATTAATTTTTGAAAAGGGATAAGTACAATGGGATTCAAGATCAAAAAAAATTAGTAATAGAATATGGATGGATAAAAATATTATCCATTTTTTTTTGGATCAGATTTGGCGGCATGGCCAAGTGGTAAGGCGGGGGACTGCAAATCCTTTATCCCCAGTTCAAATCCGGGTGTCGCCTGATCAACAAAAGACTTGAAATTTCTTATTCTGCTGATCTAACTCGACAAATTCTTGCCCCGCAAGAAGCAGAGGCAAACGACTAGGCCTGTCGATACTTGATTTTTAGAATCCATAATTCTATAAAAAAAACTGTAAATTTTTTTTTCTCAAAATCTGGGTTCTGGGTACCGGTCCAAACCGGTACCAATAGGTATGAAGTAATCCTTACTTATTAATAATTGATTCGGACATTTATTTGATTTATGATATCGATTGAATCAAATAAATAGTAAGAGTCAATTCTGGGATTCAGAACTACGAAAGTAAGAGGTCGGAAATCTTAGTATCCAAAGGTTCCTAAAGGACACTCCATTTTTGCTCCTAGGATTGAAGAAGAGATTATACGAAAGACTATCAAGACTTCCTAATTATCTTACACTACCTATACTAAATACTAAAATAGTGTTTACTGACTCTGTCTGGAATTAGATTGAATAGAATAGGCTGATGGGAAATCAATTTAGAAGTTGTGGAAAGGACTGAAGATACTTTGTATCCAGACTCACGAGAGGCTTTGAGTACTCAAACATTCAATCAACATGGTTGGGCAGCTCTTATTTATAGAGTAAAAAGAAAAGTTGAAAAAAAAATTCTTTGCCCGTGTAGGGGATTACAAAAAAAAGAATGTATGTAATAATTATGGTGGTGTCTTACCATTCCATTCTTTCACAGAAAGAAAGACGTAAGCCTTAGATCAAATAAAATAGAGGTATCAGATAGATGGTTATCTATCTTGATGGTATATTTTGACGTCTTTTGCTTATGAAAGAAAGGTAACAAACAATAGGTCTTACTATTTCTACATGTTCCATTAGGAGCATTCCTTTGCTATTTCCAAATAAAAGGTGTGTATCGTATTTGTGCTTAATGCTTCCCGATTCTACCAGAAATTTGATAATATAGGAACTTGTTACGAGTAGATTCATTGGATTAGTTCATTAATAGCCTTAAGTCAGAATCCTATTTTCTTTTGACTCTGCACCATTGATTCCACTATGATTATTGATCAATAATCAATAATGAAATAATTCCTTCATAGAGATAGGAGACATAATTCACATGGATATAGTAAGTCTCACTTGGGCTGCTTTAATGGTAGTCTTTACATTTTCCCTCTCACTCGTAGTATGGGGAAGAAGTGGACTCTAGGGGTACTACTAATTGAATAATCGATTGAGTGATCGAATTGTATCAATCGTTTAATTGATCGTTTTGCGAAACTAAAAAAAAAAAAAAAAAAGATTCCTTGGTTTCGTTTTCTTTTATTTTTCTTTTATTTTTATTTTATTTTATATAGTTAATATATGCCCATACCCATACTATTTTTCCTCCATTGATTTTTCGATGGATCTCGGGACTTATACTTATATATATATTTATTTAGTTTATATATATATATTTAGTTTATTATATATGAATATATATTATATATAAATATATAAATAAATATATATATTTATATATAAATCTAATTATATATATAAAAAAAACTAATTATTAATATAAATCTATATATTAAGTTATAAGTTATAAGAAGCCTAGGAATTAGAAGAGTTGGCCTTGGATTATTTTGGATTGATCGAAACCCATACAAGTAGATGTAGCGAAAAAAAAAAAAGAAATAGAATTAGACTGCTATTTCGATGTATATGTATTAGATGTACATCTAATACATGTACATATTGTAAATTGATCTATATCTATATAAAACCATATCTGTATACAACTTTATATGATAAAATTTATATGATCATACTATTTATATGATAATAAATTTATATGATAAAAATATACAATACTATCTAGTGCGGTAGAAAGAACTATATTATATATAGTTCTTTCTACCACACTATCTCAGATACTTATGATTCCAGCCAAATCATTTCATTTAAAACTTGGAGTTTTAATCCCTTTCTTTTATTTCTTCAATCATTGATAAGAACTAATAATCCAACCAAGTTTCAGTTAAATTAATCATTTTGACTGACTGTTTTTACGTAGATGATAAGTAAAAAAGCAGTAGGAACTAGAATGAACAGTGCAGTAGCAATAAATGCGAGAATATTGACTTCCATAATCTCATTGTTTTTTTTACTTCGCAATAACTCGGGATATAATCCCATAGAGATAAGAAATTTTACTCCTGTCAATTCAATGGGATGAATTGAATTCTGATGATACTGAATCGGATCAATATTATGAATAACAATATCTGATCTATCAAATCGATTCATCGTCGAGAATTGAATAGTATAACATAAGAAAATCTTTTATTTTATCCATACTAAATCCGAAATGGGATTCTTTATTGAATCAGGAATTCCATTGAATTTTTCATTCTTTTTTCCACTTTTTTTTCTTTTCCATAACCTACTGTCTTTGTCTTCCTTATACAACTCTCTTTCCTTATACTTATACATACAATTATGAGATATTATATGACCGGTATTCTATGGGTCACACAGATCCAAACAGTAGAAGTGAGATGGAAAAAAGGACGGGTGCTAAGTGGAAAAGATCTAATATTCCAACAAATTTACTAAAAAGGGGCGTTGCTTGGTCTTTTATTTTATTAGTATAGTATCTCTTCTTCTTTCTTGGATTGAGACTAGAACGCATACATCAAAAATTCAGTGTGCAATTTGCATGAGAATAGATAGATTGTTTCCAATTAGTAATTGAGGATACACAAACAAAGTCGAGGTAATTATGTTAAGTTCATTGTGTATCGTACAATAAACGAATACAATTTGTGTATGTATTCCCGGTAAAAATAGGGGAACTCTATTCCATTTCATTGTTCTTGAACAATTGAAAAAGAAAGTCAGACGAGTATGGTATCTATTAAAATACTGAATATAGTAATGCCACCGATTGTACCAACTTACATATGTCTCCCCTTATCAATCGGTATTAGTGAAAGAAATTGAAATTCCCGTACTTGTATGATGATAAATGCGAAACGAAAAACAAAAGAAATAAGGATCCCCGCTGGGGATTAGATCTTGCTACCCGTCCCCCCTTTCACAGAAAATGGAGAGATGAATTTATCAATTCATCGGATCCTAGTTCGGGACTGACGGGGCTCGAACCCGCAGCTTCCGCCTTGACAGGGCGGTGCTCTGACCGATTGAACTACAATCCCAGCAAGGTGTATGGCATACATATTCTTACTAGTTTTATAAGAATATTCTATTCGTTGTGTTGTAACAGAAACAGGAATGATATACTGAATATCCACATGGATATGGAATATAGTGAGAGCGACACAGATTACTAGTAACGAGTGGTTATTTTATTGCCAAAAAAATGGATAATCAATTTTTCAATGAGAAAAAGAACTATTTTTATTTTTATGATACTTAATTAAGATTAAGTATCATTAATCTAGATCGTTAGAAAAATCAGAACGAATGAGAAAAACATGGATAGAGAAAAAATTGACTCTTTCTCTTCATTTCTACGGATCAGGCATTTCTGTTTCTGGAGGACAAATTGGTTATTTCATATTCATGGAGCAACGAATTATTGGGCCGAGCTGGATTTGAACCAGCGTAGACATATCGTCAACGAATTTACAGTCCGTCCCCATTAACCGCTCGGGCATCGACCCAGGAAGAATTAATTCTAGATTTATTGATAATCTACGATCAACTTCCTCCCTACCCCCAGGGGAAGTCGAATCCCCGCTGCCTCCTTGAAAGAGAGATGTCCTGAACCACTAGACGATAGGGGCATATCCACCCGACCGTCATCATACTATGATAATCATCATAGTATTATCATACTATGAACAGTTTTTTGGAATTGTCAATAGAATCTAATGGTATGACTAGATCCGAAGAGTCTTTCCTACTTTTATGTTATGATTCCATAGAATTTTTTTATTTGATGGTTCTTGTATGAACCCCTATGCATATATGTACATATATACATATATGCAGACATATATACATATATGCAGACATATATGCATATACAGACATATATGCATTAGACTCATAATGGAAAAT